TATATATACATTATTTTATATAGAATTTTTTTTTTTTTTTTTTTTATATATAAAATTTAATCCTATAATGTTCTAATTTAAAAATTAAATATTAATATATTTATATTTATTAAATCAAATTAATAAAATTTTTATTTAAATATAATTATTAAATTTAATTAATTATTAAATTTAATAATTAATTAAATATTTAATATTATATATATATATATATATGTGTGTGTGTGTGCGTATATATGTATATACATGTATATAAGTATACAAATATATAGTTTAACCATCTTTAATAATTTTTATAATAAATAAAATTAAAAATAAGCTAAATAAAGCTTTTGGGTTCATACCCCAAATATAAAGAATACACCTTTTTTTTAAAAATAAAGTGCCTGAAAAAGGATTATTCTGATAGGATAAATAATGTAATTAATTATTACCTTTATTATATTTTTTAGAATTAAACTAAAACTAATAACATCAAAAATTATTGTGCATCTTACACTAAAATATATTTTTATAAAAATAAATTTATAATTTATTCAAGAATAATATTCTTTTTTTTTATTTTTTTTTTTATCAATTCAAACAAAATATTTTTTATTTTCATTCTTTTCTTTAGAACTTTAATTTCAATTTCATCGAACTCATGATTAGGTTGTTGAATTGGGTTAGAAATTAATTTGCTTAGATTTATCCCCCTTATCTCTAAATCAAATAATTTACTTAATTCAGAAGCTTCATTAAAATACTTCTTAATTCAATCAATTGCATCAATTAATTTTCTATTTTCAATCATTATAATAATAATTTTTATTAAAAATTTTGAAATTAATTTTTTCTTTTCAATTTTAATTGATTCATCTTTACTTATAAAAATAGGATCAACCCCCTTTCATTTTTGATATCCAAATATTATAGAAGGTTTATCCTGATTAAACTGCTTTATTTTAATAACATGACAAAAAATCTCACCTATAATTATTTTATCTTATTACATAAATAATAAATTTATTATAATAATTTCCATAATAAATGTTATTATTGGAGCCTTAGGGGGATTCAACCAATTATCTTTACGTAAACTTCTAACATTTTCTTCTATTAATAACTTAGGATGATTGATAATATCATCAATAATTAGAGAAAATTTATGATTAATTTACATAATCACATATTCATTTTTAATTTTAATTTCTTGTTTAATATTTTACATAACTAATATTTTTTATATAAATCAACTATTTAATTTAAATATTAATTTTATCATTAAAATTTCAATTATAATTAATTTTTTTTCATTAGGAGGATTACCCCCATTTATAGGATTTTTCCCAAAATGAATTATTATAAACTTCATATTAAATTTTAATATATTTATAATTTGTTTTTTATTTATTATAATAAGATTAATTATATTATTTTTATATATTCGAATTATCTATTCATCATTTTTATTTTTTAATTTTAAAATAAAATGATTTAAAATTTTTATTGACAACAAAATAATTATTTTTATTAATATATTTAATTTAATTTCTTTATTAGGAATAATTTTTAGAACAATATTTTTTTAATAAGGTTTTAAGTTAATATAAACTAATAATTTTCAAAATTATTTATAAAAAAAAATTTTTTAAGCCTTAGTATTCATACAACTTAAAATTTGCAATTTTATATCAATTATTTGACTATAAGGCTTAACTTTAATAAAAGAGATAATTCCCGTTAATAAATTTACAATTTATCGCTTATAGCTCAGCCATTTTATTAGATAAAATGACTTTTTTCAACAAATCATAAAGATATTGGAACATTGTATTTCATTTTCGGAATTTGGGCAGGAATATTAGGAACATCTTTAAGAATCCTAATCCGTATAGAATTAGGAATACCTAATTCCATAATTGGAGACGATCAAATTTATAATACTATTGTAACAGCTCATGCTTTTATTATAATTTTTTTTATAGTTATACCCATTATAATTGGTGGATTTGGTAATTGATTAGTACCTTTAATATTAGGAGCACCTGATATAGCTTTCCCCCGAATAAATAATATAAGATTTTGATTATTACCTCCTTCATTAATATTATTAATTTCTAGAAGAATTGTAGAAAATGGGGCAGGAACAGGATGAACAGTGTACCCCCCACTCTCATCAAATACTGCTCATAGAGGATCATCTGTTGATCTAGCAATTTTCTCTCTTCATTTAGCGGGAATCTCTTCAATTCTAGGAGCTATTAATTTTATTACAACAATTATTAACATACGAGTAAATAATTTATCTTTTGATCAAATATCCCTATTCATCTGAGCTGTTGGTATTACAGCAATATTATTATTACTATCCCTTCCAGTTTTAGCTGGGGCTATTACCATATTATTAACGGATCGAAATATTAATACTTCATTTTTTGATCCTGCTGGAGGAGGAGACCCAATCTTGTATCAACATTTATTTTGATTTTTTGGACATCCAGAAGTTTATATTTTAATTTTACCAGGATTTGGTATTATTTCTCACATTATTTCCCAAGAAAGAGGCAAAAAAGAAACTTTCGGATATTTAGGGATAATTTATGCAATATTAGCTATTGGTTTATTGGGATTTATTGTGTGAGCTCATCACATATTTACAATTGGTATAGACATTGATACTCGAGCTTACTTTACTTCTGCAACAATAATTATTGCTGTACCAACAGGAATTAAAATTTTTAGCTGATTAGCCACTATTTATGGAACACAAATTAATTGTAGACCTGCAATATTGTGAAGATTAGGTTTTATTTTTTTATTTACAGTTGGTGGATTAACTGGGGTAATTCTAGCTAATTCTTCCATTGATATTACATTACATGACACTTATTATGTTGTCGCCCATTTTCATTATGTTTTATCAATAGGGGCTGTATTTGCAATTTTTGGGGGTTTTATTCATTGATACCCTCTATTTACTGGATTAATAATAAATTCTTATTTATTAAAAATTCAATTTATTATTATATTTATTGGAGTTAATTTAACATTTTTCCCTCAACACTTCTTAGGTTTAGCAGGAATACCTCGACGATACTCAGACTACCCTGACAGATTTTTAGCATGAAATATTATTTCATCTTTAGGGTCTTACATATCCTTAATTTCTATAATAATAATAATAATAATTATTTGAGAATCTATAATTTATCAACGATTAATTTTATTTTCATTAAATATATCATCATCTATCGAATGATTACAAAATACTCCACCTTCTGATCATTCATATAGTGAACTTCCAATTTTAAGCTAATTCTAATATGGCAGACTATATGTAATGGATTTAAAACTCATTTATAAAGGATCATCCTTTTTTTAGAATATGGCAACATGATCTAATATTAACTTTCAAAATAGAGTTTCTCCTTTAATAGAACAAATTATCTTCTTTCATGACCACTCCTTAATTATTTTAATTATAATTACTATATTAGTATCTTATATAATATTAAGAATATTTTTTAATAAATTTATTAATCGATTTTTATTAGAAGGTCAAATAATTGAATTAATTTGAACTATTTTACCAACTATTACTTTAATTTTTATCGCATTACCATCATTACGTTTACTTTACTTATTAGATGAATTAAATAACCCATTAATTACTATCAAATCAATCGGTCATCAATGATATTGAAGATATGAATATTCTGATTTTAAAAATATTGAATTTGATTCTTATATAATTAATGAATATAGTATCAATAACTTTCGATTACTAGATGTAGATAACCGAATTATTATCCCTATAAATAACAATATTCGAATATTAATTACAGCAACTGATGTTATTCATTCTTGAACTATCCCAACAATTGGAGTAAAAGTTGATGCAAATCCTGGCCGATTAAATCAAACAAGATTTTTTATTAATCGACCAGGAATTTTTTTTGGGCAATGTTCAGAAATTTGTGGTGCTAATCATAGTTTTATACCGATTGTCATTGAAAGAATTTCAATTAAAAATTTTATTAATTGAGTAAATAATTAATCATTAGATGACTGAAAGCAAGTAATGGTCTCTTAAATCAAAATATAGTAAATTAGCACCTACTTCTAATGGAATAAAGAATTAGTTAAATTCTATAACATAAATATGTCAAATTTAAATTATTATTTCAAATAATATTCTTTTATCCCACAAATAATACCTATTAACTGAATATTATCTTTCTTTTTTTTTATTATAATTTTTATTTTGTTTAATATTATAAATTATTATATTTTTCATAATAAAAAAAATTTCAATTATCATTATAATAAAAATAATAAAAATAAAAATTTTAATTGAAAATGATAAATAATTTATTTTCAATTTTTGACCCTTCAACTAATATTTTTAACTTATCTTTAAACTGATTAAGAACATTTATTGGAATTTTATTTACCCCTCTACCTTATTGATTTACCCCTAATCGATATTTTTTTTTATGAAATTTAATTATTAACAAACTCCATAATGAATTCAAAACATTACTAGGAAATAATCAATTTCATGGATCTACATTCATTTTTATTTCATTATTTTTATACATTTTATTTAATAATTTTATAGGATTATTCCCCTATATTTTCACAAGAACTAGGCATTTAACTATTTCATTAACAATTTCACTAACACTATGATTAAGTTTTATAATATTTGGATGAATCATCAATACCCAACACATATTTACACATATAATTCCCCAAGGTACTCCTTCTATTTTAATACCTTTTATAGTGTTAATTGAAACTATTAGAAATATTATTCGACCTGGAACATTAGCAGTCCGATTAACCGCTAACATAATTGCTGGACATATATTATTAACTTTACTTAGAAGAAGAAGAAATAATTTATCAAACTATTTATTAATCATTTTAATTTTTATTCAAATATTACTATTAATGTTAGAATCCGCCGTTGCTATTATTCAATCATATGTAATTTCTATCCTTAGTGCTCTTTATTCTAGTGAAATTAATTAATTAATGACAATAAAACATAATCACCCATATCATCTAGTAAATTATAGCCCTTGACCATTAACAAGAGCTGTTGGAGCTTTAACTTTAGCGTCCGGTATAGTAAAATGATTCCACAATCTTAATGTAAATTTATTATTATTAAGATATATTATTATTATTTTATCAATATATCAATGATGACGAGATATTTATCGAGAAAGAACACTACAAGGTAACCACACAATTTTAGTGTCTAAGGGATTACGGTGAGGTATAATTTTATTTATTATTTCAGAAATTTTCTTTTTTTTTTCATTTTTTTGGGCATTTTTTCACAGAAGATTATCCCCCAATATCGAAATTGGATCATACTGACCACCAATAAATATCTTAACTTTTAACCCATTTCAAATCCCCTTATTAAATACAATCATTCTAATTTCATCTGGACTAACAGTAACTTGAGCTCATCACTCAATAATAGAAAATAACTACTCACAAACCAAACAAAGATTGTTAATTACTATTATTTTAGGAATTTACTTTTCACTTATTCAAAGGTATGAATATATAGAAGCATCATTTTCTATTAGAGATAGAATTTATGGCTCTACGTTTTTTATAGCAACAGGATTTCACGGAATTCATGTCATTATTGGAACAATATTTTTATTTATTTGTTTATTACGTCTTATAAATAATCATTTTTCAATAAATCATCACTTTGGGTTTGAAGCAGCAGCTTGATATTGACATTTTGTAGATGTAGTTTGATTGTTCCTTTTTATTTCTATTTATTGATGAGGTAATTAATTTTAAAATTATTTATATAATATATATATTTAGTATATTTGACTTCCAATCAAAAAGTTTAATTATTTTAATATAAATAATTATTTTATTATTTTATTTAACAACTATAATTATTATTTTAGCTAATTTTATTATAATAATTTCATCTTTAATAAGAAAAAAAATAATATGAGACCGAGAAAAATGCTCACCCTTTGAATGTGGATTTGACCCCATATCATCAGCACGAATTCCATTCTCACTACATTTTTTTTTAATTACCATAATTTTCCTAATTTTCGATGTAGAAATTGCATTAATTTTCCCCATTATTAAATTATATAAAACAGTTAATTTTATTATTTGAATTAAAGTTAGATTTTTTTTTATTATTATATTACTAATTGGATTATACCATGAGTGAAATCAAAACATAATTAATTGAATTAATTAGGATTTTAGTTTAAAAATAAACATTTGATTTGCATTCAAAAATTACTTAAATTTAGTATATCTTACATTATAAGAAGCAATTCATTTGCATTTAATTTCGACTTAAAAGATAGAGATTACATTCTCCTTATTTAATTGAAACCAAAATAGAGGTATATTACTGTTAATGATATTAATGAATTTAAAATTCCAATTAAAGAAATATAATATAATTAAACTTCTAATTTAATTTTTAGTGATTTATTTCATTAATATTTCTTAAATTATTTTTATTATTTTATTTATATAGTTTAAATTAAAACTTTACATTTTCACTGTAAAAATAAAATATATTCATTTTTATAAATTTATTTAAAGATATTTTTATCACCTTAATATCTTCAATATTAAACTCTTTATTATTTAAGCTATTTAAATTATTATATTAATATCAAAAATATAAAAATTATTATAAATAAAATAAATCTAAATAAATAAATTTTAAAATTATTTATATGATAAAAATAATAAAAAAATGAATATTTTTTCATAATATTTAATAATCCACACCCCCTATAATGCTCACTTCAACCAAAATCAACTAAAATTTTTAATTTATAACTATAATTTAAATATACATTCCTTAAACCATAAGTTGATAATTTAGGTATAAATCAAATATCACATAAAAATATTCTCAACTTATAACTAAATAAAAACTTATTTAAAGAATAAAAACTTATATTACTAATTAAATAACCTAATAATAAACCTATTATAGAAAAATAAATAATTATTAATTTTATATTTAAAGATAAATAAATTATATAAGGATAACTATAAATTAATCAATTTAATATTCTACCAGAAAAAATTCTCATAAATAATAAAATAATTATTCTATTTAATATAACATAATCCTCACCATAAATATTAAAAACTCTAATTAAATTATAATCATTAATTATTAAATAAATTAATAAACGAATCGTATAAAATATTGTTATACCAATAGATAAATAATATAACATAAAAATAAATAAATTTAAACTTCTCATTAAACATATTTCTAAAATCAAATCCTTTGAATAAAACCCGGCTAAAAAGGGAACCCCACACAAAGATAAATTAGAAATATTTAAACATAAAGAAATTACAGGAATATAAACCCTTAAACAACCCATATAACGAATATCTTGATTATCATTTATTATGTGAATAATAACACCAGCACATATAAATAACAATGCTTTAAATATTGCGTGAATCAACAAATGATAAAAAGCCAAATCACTAAACCCCAATCTTAAAATTCTTATTATTAATCCTAATTGACTTAAAGTAGACAAAGCAATAATCTTTTTTATATCAAACTCGTAATTAGCAGAAATTCCCGCCATAAATATTGTTAAACCTGATATTAATAATAAAAACTTAAAAAAAAAAGTATTTAATAGTAATAAATTAAAACGAATTAATAAATATACCCCCGCAGTAACCAAAGTAGAAGAATGAACCAAAGCAGAAACTGGTGTAGGAGCCGCTATAGCAGCAGGCAATCATGAACTAAAGGGAATTTGAGCTCTTTTAGTTATAGCTGCAATAATAATTATAACTTTTACATAATTCATTAAATAATCGTTATTTATAAATTCTAAATAAAAAATATAATTTCAACTTCCATAATTTATTATTCAACAAACCACTATTAAAATCATTACATCGCCAATTCGATTAGTTAAAACAGTTAATATACCAGCATTATAAGACTTAAAATTTTGATAATAAATCACCAAACAATAAGAAATTAAACCCAAACCATCCCAACCTAAAAAAATTCTAATAATATTAGGACTAATAATTAATAAAACCATAGAAAAAATAAATATTAAAACTAAAATAATAAAACGATTTAAATTCAATTCTGAACTTATATATCTTTTTCTATAATAAATAACAGAAGAAGAAATTAAAAAAACAAATATTATAAAAAATAAAGACATTCAATCTAATAAAATAGATATAACAATATTTATAGAATTTAAAGAAATCAATTCCCACTCCAATAAAATTCTTATATTATTTAAAATAAAATAAATACCAAAAAAAAAATTTAACAACATAAAAAAAAAAATAAAAAAAAAACTAATAAAACATAGGTTAAATTTATAAATAACTTAAAGTAAATCTACTACTTACATTTTTGATCCCACAAATCAATATTTTTTTTAAATTATTTAAGTATTATATGTTACAACCATAATATAAAGTAATCAATCTTTAAAATTAACATATTTAAAGGAAACCAATGTAAAAATAATATTAAATATTCTCGAGAAACCCCCGTATAAAAACTTATAACCCCTCAATTTAATTTACCATGTTGAGTATAAGAATATAAAAATAATCTATAGCCAGCTCTAAAAAAAGAAATTAATATTAATATAAACATAGAAATTTTAGATCATCTAGTTAATCTAATAATTAAAGTTATTTCACCTATTAAATTTATTGAGGGGGGAGCTGCCATATTGCCCACACATAATAAAAATCACCACAATCTTATTGAAGGTATAAAATTTATTATTCCCTTATTTAAAAATAACCTTCGCCTATTAATCCGCTCATAATTAATATTAGACAAGCAAAATATACCAGAAGAACATAAACCATGTCCAATTATTAAAATATAAGAACCTAAATAACCTAAATAATTTATTGTTATAATACCTCTAATCACCAACCTTATATGAGCAACCGATGAATAAGCAATCAATGATTTAATATCATATTGACAAAAACATTTTAATCTAATATAAACCCCTCCAATTAATCTAATAATAACTCAAATATAATTAAATTTTATATTAATTTTTTGTAAAATAATCATAATTCGCATTATCCCATATCCTCCTAACTTTAACATTACCCCCGCCAAAATCATAGACCCTGAAATAGGAGCTTCAACGTGAGCTTTTGGCAATCACAGATGAACAAAATATATTGGCATTTTAACTAAAAAAGCTATAATTATTGATAAGTATAATAAAAAATAATTTAAATCATAAAATTTTAATATATAAATTATCAAACTATTAATTTTACTATTTAAATAAAAAACCCCTATTAATAAAGGTAAAGATATAAATAAAGTATAAAATAATAAATATATGCCAGCCTGAATTCGTTCAGGCTGATAGCCTCAACCAATAATTAATATTAAAGTAGGGATTAATCTACCTTCAAAAAATAAATAAAATAAAAATAAATTTATAACAGAAAAAGTTAAATATAATATAATCATTAAAAATATAATATTTAATAAATAATAAGAAACATATAAATTATTTTTATATAAATTTTCACTAGCTATAATTATTAAACAACAAATTCAGATTCTTAATATAATTAACCCAAAAGATAATAAATCCAACCCTATCATATAACTTAAATTTCTAAAATTATAAATATTTAAAGTAATATTTATGAAAAAAAAAAATATTAAAAATAATATTATTTGAACCAATCAATAAATTTTAATTTGAAAACATAAAGGAATTATAAAAATTATAAACATTAAAAATTTTATCATTATTATAAATTAAATCTTTGAAAATAATCATTGCCATGAGTACGAATTATAGATACTAAAATAGATAAACCTAAAGCCCCCTCACAAACAGTTAAAATTAAAAAAATTATTAATATAAATATATTAAATATAACCCTCATCAAATATAATATTAATAAAAAATATAACCTTAAAATAATAAATTCTAATCTTATTAATATAATTAATAAATGCTTTTTTTTAGAAACAAAAATTAAATTTCCAATTAAAAATATAAATATTATAATAAAAATTATATAAATTAACATTATGTTTTTATAGTTTAAATAAAACATTGGTCTTGTAAATCTAAATTAAGATAAATTCTTTAAAAACTTCAAAGAAAAAGAACATCTTTATCAATAATCTCCAAAATTATTATTTTTATTAAACTATTCTATGATATAATTAAAATATTTTTAACTTTAAGATTAATTCTTATTTCAATTACTATACTTTTTATTAATCACCCAATATCAATAGGAACTTTAATTTTAATTCAAACACTTTTATTATGTTTAATTTCAGGAATATTGATTAATACTTATTGATTTTCATATATTTTATTTTTAATTTTCTCAGGAGGATTATTAATTTTATTTATCTATGTATCAAGCATTGCTTCAAACGAAATATTTAAAGTTTCAATAAAAAATAAACTGTTATTATTAGCTTATTTTATCTTAACTTTTATTTTTTCAACATATCTTATAAATAATTTATACTGATTAAATATGATAATTAATGAAGAAATAACAAATTTTTCTAATTATTATTTTTTTTATGAATATAATAATATTAATTTAACTAAACTATATAATAAACAAACATATTTTTTAACAATAATAATAATTATCTACTTATTTATTACATTAATTGCAATCGTAAAAATTACTAATATTTTTAAAGGACCTTTACGATCATCAAATTAAACTAATGTTAAATTATTATAAATCAATGCGAAAAAATCAACCATTAATTAAAATTATTAATAGATCAATAATTGACTTACCTAGACCATCTAATATTTCACTTTGATGAAATTTTGGATCACTTTTATCATTATGCCTAATTATTCAAATTATCACAGGATTATTTTTAACGATATATTATTCAGCAAATATTAATTTAGCATTTTTTAGAGTCAATTATATTTGTCGAAATGTTAACTATGGGTGATTAATTCGAAGGCTCCATGCTAATGGGGCTTCATTTTTTTTTATGTGTATTTATTTCCATATTGGACGAGGGATTTATTATGAATCATTTAATTTAAAATTAACATGAATAATTGGAGTATTTATTATATTTATATTAATAGCAACAGCTTTTATAGGATACGTTTTACCTTGAGGTCAAATATCATTTTGAGGGGCTACTGTTATTACTAACTTATTATCTGCAATCCCATACTTAGGAAATACACTAGTTAATTGAATTTGAGGGGGATTTGCTGTAGATAATGCAACATTAACCCGATTCTACACATTTCATTTTTTATTACCATTCATTATTATTATACTATCTATAATCCATTTATTATTTTTACATCAAACAGGATCTAACAACCCTTTAGGTATTAATAGTAATTTGGATAAAATTCCATTCCATCCATTTTTTACATTCAAAGATTTAATTGGATTTATTATTTTACTTATACTATTAATCCTACTAACATTAACAAACCCTTATTTATTAGGGGATTCAGATAATTTCATCCCAGCCAATCCTTTAGTAACTCCAATCCATATTCAACCAGAATGATACTTCTTATTTGCTTATGCTATTTTACGGGCTATCCCAAATAAATTAGGAGGAGTGATAGCATTAATTTTTTCTATTGCAATTTTAATAATTCTCCCATTCACCTCTAATAAAAAAATACAAGGAAATCAATTTTACCCAATCAACCAAATTATATTTTGAATTTTAATTATAAATATTATCTTATTAACTTGAATTGGGGCCCGACCAATTGAAGAACCTTATATAATTGTTGGACAACTATTAACAATTTCTTATTTTAGTTATTTTATTATTACACCTTTTATTAATTATTATTGAGATAAATTAAATTAATAATTAATGAGCTTGTTATAAGCATTTGTTTTGAAAACTTAAGAAAGAATTACTATTCTATTAATTTATACTATTTTTTTTTTTATAAAATTAAATAAATTTTTAGTCCAATAAATAATAATAAATAATTTAATGAAATAGGTAAATAACTTTTTCAACACAAATATATTAACTTATCATATCGATATCGAGGTAATGTCCCCCGAACTCAGATAAACATAAAAGAAATAAAACTTATTTTTAAATAAAAGATTAAACTCAAATTATATCCCCCTATAAATATTAAAACAAATATTATACTTATAAATAAAATTATTGAATATTCACCTAAAAAAATCAAAGCAAATCCCCCTCTTCTATACTCAATATTAAATCCTGAAACTAACTCTCTTTCACCTTCAGCAAAATCAAAAGGAGTTCGATTAGTTTCAGCTATTAATGAAGATAAAAATACTATTCTTAAAGGAAATATAATAAATATAAACCAAACTAATTCTTGATATTCTAAAAATTTCATAATATTTAAACTTATAATCAAAAATAAACTCGATATTATAATTAAAGCCAAACTAACTTCATATGAAATAGTCTGAGCAACTGAACGTAAACCTCCTAATAAAGAATAATTCGAATTGGAAGATCAACCAGAAATCAATAACACATAAACCCCTAATCTAATCAACCTAAAAAAAAATAAAACACTTAAATCAAAAGAAATAAAATTAAAATAATAAGGAATTAAAATTCACACTATTAAAGATAAAATAAACCCAATAATCGGAGATAAATAATAAAACAAATAGTTTGATAAATTTAAATAAATTATTTCTTTAGAAAATAATTTAATACCGTCAGAAAAAGGCTGTAATATACCTAAAACCCCAACTTTATTAGGACCTTTACGAATTTGTATATAACTCAAAACTTTTCGTTCTATTAATGTTAAAAAAGCTAATCTAATTATTACCCCAATAATTAAAATTAAGTAACCATAAGCAATATTAAGATAATCAATAAATATCATATACTATATATATAATTTATATTATATATCTATGATTTCTAAAATCAAAACATTTATCTGTCAAAATAGTTATATTTAAACTATTATTATTAAAATTCAATGAAAAAAAAATTATTTTAAATATTTGATCCTTTCGTACTAAAACATTTTATTTTTTTAAAGATAGAAACCAACCTGGCTTACACCGGTTTGAACTCAGATCATGTAAGATTTTAATGATCGAACAGATCAAAATTTTAAACTTTTGCATTTAAATTTTATCTTAATCCAACATCGAGGTCGCAAACTTTTTTTTTTATATGTACTAAAAAAAAACATTACGCTGTTATCCCTAAGGTAATTTTTTCTTATAATCTTTAATCAGGATCAATAATTCACTTATTTATGATTTAAATTAAAAAAAAGTTTTTTAAATTTTTTTATCACCCCAATAAAATAATTTATATTATCCTATATTTAAATTTTATATAAATACTTTAAAATAAAAATTATCAAACTCTATAGGGTCTTCTCGTCTTTTAAATTTATTTTAGCTTTTTAACTAAAAAATTAATTTTTAAATATAAATAAGAGACAGTTTATATTTCATCAAATCTTTCATACAAGTCTTCAATTAAAAGACTAATGATTATGCTACCTTTGTACAGTCAAATTACTGCAGCCCTTTAATTTTAATCAGTGGGCAGATTAGACTTTAAATTAAATTAAATCAAAAAGACATGTTTTTGTTAAACAGGTGAATATAAAAATTTGCCGAATTCCTTTAATTTAATTAAAAATTAAATTTATTTTTATTTTAATAATTATACTAATTTTATCATTATTTTTAACTATAAATAATTAAAAATTATATTTTTATATAAAATTAAATTTATTTTAAATTTTATTTATTTTAAAAATTTTTATAATAAATTTTAATTTTTAAACAATATAAATTTTAAAAATTTTAAAAAAAAAATATTTATTATAATTTTTTAATTTAAAGCTTATCCCTTAAATTATAAAATTTACTTTTATTTAAATTATTTACTTAATTTAAAGATTAAATAAATTTAAAATTCAATTTTTTTCTAAAATAACTAGATATATTTAAAAACGATTAACATTTCATTTCCAATTAATTATTCTAAATAATTATTTAACATTAAATTAATTAATTAATTAACTCTTTTAAATTCGAGAAATTTAAAAATTTAAAATTTATTTAATAAACTCTGATACACAAGATACAATAAAATAAATTTACTTTAAATAAAATTTATTTTCAACTATTTCAAATTTCTATCACTATACTAATTAACTATAAAATTTTTAATTTTTTCTATTAAAATACTTTAACCCCCTATTTTAATATTAAAATTATTTTTATTAAATTATATTATTATTAATTTTTAATTTTTAGATTAATTAAAAATTAACATCTTTTCAATGTAAATGAAATACTTTTATTAAGATATAATCTAATTCTAGAAACACTTTCCAGTACCTCTACTTTGTTACGACTTATCCCAATTTTAAAATGAAAGCGACGGGCAATATGTACATATTTTAATTTATAATCATTTTATTATATTAAATAAAATTACATTTAAATCCACTTTCATTATTTTATTAAAAAAAAAAATCCATTTAAATAAATTTATTGTAATCCATCATATTCTTAAATATAACCTACATCTTGATCTGAATTAATTTTTAATTATAATTTTTAAATATTATTTTTATTTAAAAATATTTTTTTAACAACGATATATAAAATTTTAAATTAAGTAAATTTAATCGTGGACTATCAATTATTAGACAGATTCCTCTAAATGAACTAAAATACCGCCAAATTACTTAAGTTTCAATAAATCATTACTTACTATTTTAGTATTAAATTTTAAATTTTAATAATAGGGTATCTAATCCTAGTTTTTTTATAAATTTATTAAATCATAAAATTTTATAAATTTTTATTAAATTAAAATTTCACTTAATAATTTAATTTTTAATTTATTTTTATATTTATTTATTAGATACTGAAAAATTTTAATTAAATTTTTGTATAACCGCAACTGCTGGCACAAAATTAGTTATTTATTTTTGAATTACTAAATCCTAATTTCTTAAATAATTTAAAGCTAATTACTACTAATATTTAATTATTATTTAAATAAATAAAAATCAACACTAAAATTTATATGTAAAATAAACTTATTATAAAATTATAAAATTATAAAATTTTTT